ATAACTACAGTGTATACAAAAAGTTTGAGAGTAAGCATTACACAATCTCCAAGATCTTACTAAAAAAAAAAAGAGAATAGATTCTCTATTTTTATATCAAATATCTAATTTTGATACCAATAAATAAAAAAAAAAAAAGGTTTCATAAAGTCATTTGTAATTAAGATAATAGTCGAATCTTTCATATTCAAACAGATTTGCATACCAACATCTAGATATTTTTTTTGGTGAACTCGAATCTAATTAGGTTCTTTCATTTAGGGAAAAGAGGGTAAAATTTAGAAAATAGAAATGATCCAGATTTAGTATGGCTACCAAAAAAATTCAATGTTTGAATTGAGAGTTCGTTCATACGTCAAGATTTTTTTGATCTTTTGAATTGTTGGAAGAATAAAAATCGTGAATTTTTTTAAGACAGTATTAAGAATTTCATCGAAAACTTACAGCGGCTTGCCAAACAAAGGCTAAGAGAAGAAAGAAAAGAGGTATTACGGGCATAAAATCTACGATTGGATTCAAAAAGGCGTAGGCCTCTGGCAATTTGGCGACTAAAAAAGTGCTTGAAAAAAGGGCAGAATTCAAACAAATACAAATCAAATTAAATATATTAAGCATAAAAAATTGGTGTTCTTGTGGATAATTTTGATTGAGTTATTAATATATTTTTTATATAAGGAAAAAATAAAGAAAGATAGTCTAAAAAGACTTTGTTGAACTTACTCAATCAAAAATCCTTTCATTCTCTTATGAGAATGAAATAAATAATATTTTCATACAATATCTTAATTGAATTCTATGTAATGATCAATAAAGTAAGTTTTATTTGCTATCTACACGTGTTAAAACGCTAGTCCCAATGTAATCTATATTTAATTTTGAATTGACGAACAACCAATAGGAATATTACTCTTTTAGTAGTCTTGAATAAAAAGCGAAATGGGGCGTAGCCAAGCGGTAAGGCAACGGGTTTTGGTCCCGCTATTCGGAGGTTCGAATCCTTCCGTCCCAGAGTACAGTCATTACGGAATCAATCTTCCATTGCCTTTGTACACCATCTTTACTCTTTCTGTTTAAAAATCCAATATTTTTTAAGAATAAAATATTGAAAAGAAGAATAAACTTCTTTTTCATTATTTCAACCGAATTCAAAAAAATCTATTTGCTTTTTTAATTTGTGTGTGATGCGGATTTAAGTAAGGTAGAACCATAGATTCTAAGAGTTTTAAATCTATATTTATATATATAAATATAGATTTCTATTCAAACTAATATGGGATTCATTTGAATTCTGACTGAATCTTTACGCGTAAATTCACTATTTCCATTCATAGAGAAAGAAAAGGTATAGATTACGATATACTGACTGAACTATGACTATTCATTATTCCATAATTGAATCAATTACACAAACTAGAGGAATGTTATGGTAAAACTTCGTTTAAAACGATGTGGTAGAAAGCAACGTGCGACTTGAATTTAAGGACATGATCTGCTGTGGATTTTTTCATCCGCCACTTTTTATATAGGAATATTAGGTGCTCTTGGCTCGACATTTTGTGTTCTATTTTACTAGAGTCCTACACTTTTTGGAATATAAAAAAGAGTACAGGATGGAGCTCGAGGAGAATAGAAAGTTTTTATTCCTTTCGCAGGAGTAAGGATCTAGGGTTAGTGCGAATCAAAAAGTTGGAACAACTTCGTAAGTCTTTTTATATTGAAAAAAAGTCCTTTCAAGCAATTTTACAATGGAAAAGGAAATTTTCTTAAAATTGTAAAATTCTTTGAATAAAAAGTCTATCATGCGTGAATCAAGCGTTTGTATGATTCTTTGTATAGAAAGAAAAGAAATCATAAAAAAAATAAGGGGCTTGTTGCTGTCCTTTTTTAATAAAACGATTCAAGATCACCGAAGTCATGTCTAAACCTAAAGATTCAAAGTAAGGATAAAGAATCCTGAAACAAGGAAATCCTGTTTTCAATTGTTTGAAAAACTAGATCAGAATGAAGAATCAAAATTGATTCTCAAAAATGAGACAAATAAAAAACGGGCTAGAGACTACTCAATAAAAAAAGTACTTAAGGATTCTCCGGTGAGATATTTGAGAGTTGTTTAACTTGAGTTACGAGAGTACGAATGTTATGAATGCTTTTTATGGAAAAAATAGTTAGGGTTTCAATACTGGCTAATTGATTTAATGTTTTTATTAATCTATTTAATATTTGAATTTACTATTTGAATTTTATACAAAGAGTTAACTTCTACTCATTGAATTTTTTTTTCTCGAGCCGTACGAGGCCAAAACCTCTTATACGTTTCTAGGGGGGGGGTATTATTCATATACATCTATCCCAATGAGCCGTTTATCAAATCGTTGCAATTGATGTTCGATCCCGAAGAGAAGGAAGAGATCTTAGCAAGGTGGGTTTTTATGATCCGATAACTAATCAAACTTATTTAAATCTTCCTGCTATTCTCGATTTTCTTAAAAAAGGAGCTCAACCAACAAGAACAGTTCATGATATTTCAAAGAAGGCAGGGATTTTTACGGAATTAAGTCTTAATAAAACGAAATTGAATTAATGAAATATAAAAAAGAGGATGTGAAAGACTCGTATATAGCTTGATATCAAATTTTATCTACTCTTCTCTTTCCTCCTCTTTCACTTCCATCAGATTGATTTTGATTTATTAGAATTTCTATTTATTATTAGTATTCCTCCTAAGGTACGAATACTAAAAAATACCCTGCTAACAACTACTATGTTTTATAATCATAAAAAAATTTATGAAAAAAAAATTGGATCTAGATTATATAAATTCGAATTTTATTATAAATAAAAAATTTTACTGTATAGAAAAAAATACTGTATATAAAAATATAAAATAAAATATTAATTCTGAATAAAACTAATATATATATTATTAATATGATGAATAAATTCATCATAAAAAATTAAAGGCCATAAAAAAGTATAAAAAGATTTGAGATTACCTTAACTGGCTTAGTTTTCATTCATTGTATGAACTAACAAACCAAGGGGTTAAGCTTTTTTATTCTTTTCACTATAATGAAAAATTCATAATCATATTGACAACAGTGTATGGACCAAATATAATTCTCTCATAGATAAATGGATCTATTTATCCCTGACGCACACACGACTGGATTTTTTTCTTTATTCTGGTTGTATCTACATATTTGTAGTACGTTCTTTTTTTTTTTGGGGGGGGTTGCTAACTCAACGGTAGAGTACTCGGCTTTTAAGTGCGACTAGCATCTTTTACACATTTGTATGAAGAAAAGGATTCGTCCAGATCTGCGGTAGAGTTTGTAAGACCACGACTGATCCTGAAAGGAATGAATGGAAAAAATAGCATGTCGTATCAAGGGAGAATTCAGATAACATTTTTTTTCTTTCCTGATCGGTACAACCTTATTTTGATGTCGAAAAAAAAAAGAATTCCAATTTGGGTCAAGTGAATAAATATAAATGGATGGATAAAAAAACCAGTTTCCTGATTCCAGGAAAAAAAAAGAAACGAGCTTCCATTCGTAATTTGAAAAATTACCCGAACTAATTAAATGTTAAAAATAGATTAGTGCCTAATACGGGTATGGGAAGGCATTTTTTTCTTGCGTGTTATTATCACTTTTTTCATGAGTCCTAATTATTTTTTTACCTAGTCCATTTGGATTAGGTTGGAGTGTGTAAAAGAAGCAGTATATTGATAAAATATATATATATATTTCCAAAATCAAAAGAGCGATTAGGTTAAAAAAATAAAGGATTTCTAATCATCTTGTTTTGTTATTCTATAATATAACGAACAGAAACCGATTAAAGATAGAGAATCCGGTTAGCAGTCTACCTGTTTATGAGGTATCTATTGCTTTCGTAGTCTAATACCTTATTTTGACTGTATCGCACTATGTGTCATTTCAGAACTCAAGAAAATAAAGAGTTTACCTTCAGTTCAAATCGAATTTCAATCTAAATGGAGAAATTTCAAGGATATTTAGAGTTCGATGGGGCTCGGCAACAGAGTTTTCTATATCCACTTTTTTTTCGGGAGTATATTTATGTACTTGCTTATGATCATGGTTTAAATAGATTAAATAGAAATCGCTCTATTTTCTTGGAAAATACGGATTATGACAAAAAATATAGTTCACTAATTGTGAAACGCTTAATTTTGCGAATGGATGAACAGAATCGTTTGATTATTCCCACTAAGGATTTGAACCAAAATTCCTTTTTGGGGCATACCAGTCTTTTCTATTATCAAATGATATCTGTTTTATTTGCAGTGATTGTAGAAATTCCCTTTTCCCTAAGATTAGGATCCTCTTTTCAAGGAAAACAATTAAAAAAATCTTATAATTTACAATCAATTCATTCAATATTTCCCTTTTTAGAAGACAAATTAGCACATTTTAATTATGTGTTAGATGTACTAATACCTTACCCCATCCATCTCGAAATCTTGGTTCAAACCCTACGTTACCGGGTAAAAGATGCCTCTTCGTTGCATTTTTTTCGGTTCTGTTTATACGAGTATTGTAATTGGAAGAATTTTTATATAAAAAAAAAATCAATTTTGAATCCAAGATTTTTCTTGTTCTTATATAATTCTCATGTATGTGAATACGAATCCATCTTTTTTTTTCTACGCAGGCGGTCTTCGCATTTACGATCGACATCTTATGAAGTCCTTTTTGAGCGAATTTTTTTCTATGGAAAAATACAACATTTTTTAAAACTTGTTGTTAATAATTTTCCGGCGATCCTAGGGTTGCTCAAGGATCCTTTTATACATTATGTTAGATATCACGGAAGATGCATTCTGGCAACAAAGGATACGCCGCTTCTGATGAATAAATGGAAATATTATTTTGTTAATTTATGGCAATGTTATTTTTCCGTATGGTTTCAATCGCAAAAGGTCAATATAAATCAATTATCTAAAGATAATTTAGAGTTTCTGGGTTATCTGTCAA